GTCGCCGGTTGGAAAGATAGCCCAAAAAGTTGATAGAATCTTTGTGTAAGTGGTTTATATGAACCCTTGCAGGTTGAAACCACACATGAAAATGCCATTGCCATAAATTGACAAAATAATATTTCCATTTATTCATCAGAAGGGACGTATTTTTTGAAGCCAGAATGGCTTTTCCTCGATATCTAACATAATGGCTGAAAATATCCTTGTACAACCATAAGATGTCCTGAAAACTATTAACAAAGACTTCGACAAGATAGTCTACTTTTCCATAAAAGTAGATTCGCTCAAGGAAGACTCCAGAAGATGTTAATCGTAAATGACAGGCTTGATTACGGAGAAAAAAGAAGAGGGCTTCATATTCATATACATGAGAATTATATAGGAACAAGAAAAACCTTGGATTACTTATTGAAAAACTGGAAATTGATTTCTTGGGAGTAATACGACTTTTCCAATTAAAATACTCGTGAAGAAAGAATCGCAATAAATGGAAAGAAGAGGCATCTTTTACCCAGTATCGAAAGGTTTGAGCCAAGATTTCCGGGCGAATGGGGTGGGGTATTAGTACATCTAAGACATAATTTAAATGTGAGAAATTGTCCTCGAAAAAAGGAAATATGGAATGAATTGATTGGAAATTATGAGAATTCCCCATTTCTTTCCCTTCTAAGAAAGATGCTAATTGTAGGGAAAAAGGAATTTCCACAATGACTGCAAATCCCTCTGATATCATTTGAGAATAAAATTGATTGTTGTATCCAAGAAATTGATTTGCATTCAAATCATTAGCAGAAATACTCAAAAAATTCTGTTGATATAACAAAGTAATTAAACGTTTCCCGCTTAGTAAACTAGATTTTTTGTGACAACCCCCGTTTTGCACCGAGATCGTCGATCTATTTAAACTACGATCCTGCGAAAGTACATAAATATACTCCCGAAAAAGAAGTGGGTATAGGAAGTTATATTGCTGGGATCCGTCTAGTTCTAAATATATTTGAAATTTTGACATTTGAAATTAGATTGAAACCTAAGTTTAAGGGGTTTATTGGATTAACAAATGATACATAGTGCGATACAGTCAAAACAGGGTATTGTAATAAAAGATACCTTGGAAACGGGTAGACTCATTACCGGATTCTCTATTCTCGCATTTAATTGTTTAGGTTTGTTATAATAAAAACCGGTGATTAGAAACCCTTTATTTTTTCAATCCAATCGCTCTTTTGATTTTGGAAAAAAGATATCCTTATCAATATACTGCTTCTTCTACACATTCATTTACAACCCATAATAGGGACTAACTAATAGTTAGGGCTCATTAAAAAATTGATATGGTAACTCCCTTCCCCGCATTAGGAACTAATGCCCTTTTAACGTTTAATTAGATCGGGGAATTATTCAAATTCAATTAAGAACAGAAGCTCGTTTCTTTTTATTTTCCTAGAATTGGAACCATAGGGCTCTATCCATTTATTCACTCGACCCAACCTTGAAACCTTGAATTTAATGTTTTTGTTTCATGCCAAGAATTCAAACCTGATTTTGAAGCGATTCAATCAGAATAAAATATTCTCAAAAGTTTCCATTGATACGACATGCTGATTTTTCCATTCATTCCTTTCCGGATCAGTCGTGGTCTTACAAACTCTCCCGGCGGTATGGACGAATCATTTGTTTCATATAAATGTGTAAAAGATGCTAGCCGCACTTAAAAGCCGAGTACTCTACCATTGAGTTAGCAACCCGAATAATTCAAATGTGTAGATACAATCGAAAAAAAAAGAAATTGAATTTCACAACGTAATCAAAATATTCAACTAGAAAGAAATCGAATCGAACAATTTCGAATCGATCCGGAACATAAAAAAAAGACAAGACTTCTTGTATAACAGTAAATCCGACAAATTCGTGAGTTAAATCAAGTAAAGAAAAAACAAATCCTTAGTACATAGATAAATAGATCCATTTATCCACGATCAAATTATAGTTGTTCAATATACCGTTGTCAATAGGACTGGACTGTAAATGTTGAATATGAATGTTGAGAAAAGAATGTAAAAAAGACAATGACGAAAACAAAAAGAATTTTTTTATTAAATTCAAATTTTAAAACCAAAAATTCGAAAAAAAAAATTAATGAAAAAAAAATAGCAAGAAATATCAAATTGATTCAATCAATCAATATAAGTAAAATAAACAAGCTTAATCACTTTTTTTGTGATTTATTAATATTAATCATTTAGAATGACAGGCGATAAAGCGCCTGATCCCGTTTCGTTTGCAAGTAATGTAAATTTTTTGATTTCTCGACCCAATTTCTTCATTGTATTCTCATTTGATATTTTTTGTATTGTATGCACAGCAATAAAATTGATGCAATAAAATTGATTTTTTTGTCCTTGTCCTTCCTTATACTGCCAGAGCATGGTATTCTATGTCGATGGTAACAATATTAAAAGGCAAAAATAAATAGGTATGACTAGAACAAAAAGGGGGCATGGTAAAGAAAAAGAAAAAAGTTTTCCAAAACTAGATTAGGAGTCATCCACACCCTCTTTTTTTGTTCTAGTCTTTAATTTTATTTCGTTTAATTACTTTGATTAATATGAAGTTCCGTAAAAACCCCCGCTTTCTTTGAAATATCATGAACCGTTCCTGTAGGTTGAGCTCCCCTTTCAAGGAAATATAAAATAGCAGGAATATTTAAATAGGTTTGGTTTTTTAGCGGACTATAAAACCCCACTTTCCGAAGATCTCTTCCTTCTCTTCGAGATCGAACATCAATTGCAACGATTCGATAAACAGCTCATTGGGATAGATGTAGATGAATACCCCCCCTAGAAACGTATAAGAAGTTTTCTCCTCGTACGGCTCGAGAAAAAATGATTAGAAGTTATGTCTATTGGCGATTTAAGTCCTTCTTTTTCGAAAACAAAATTAAAGAATTCGTACTCTCATAACTCAAGTTGGATAACTTTCAAATAGCCCCAAAGAAAAAGAAAATCTTTAGGGATTTCTTTTTTTGAGTGGTCTCTAATCCCCTTTTCTTTTTCTTTGTCTCATTTGAACTAATCTATTTTTTGATTCTTCAGCCCCATTCTGATCTAATTGTTGAGACAATTGAAAAGGGGATTTCCTTGTTCCAGGACCCTTTCTTTATCTTTGCCTTGAATCCTTGGGTTTAGACATTTCTTCGGTGATCTTTCATTTTTTTTTTTTTTCAAAAATGGCGGCAACACACCCCTTTTTTTTTTTCGATTTCTTTCTATCAAAGAATCACACGAGCAATTGGTTCCTGTACGATCCACCTTTGATCGAACGAGTTTTACCAATTCCAACAAATTTTCATTTTGGATTTCAAAATTGCTTGAATTCGATCCTTTCAATTTCTATATCAAAAAAATATATTTACGAAGTTTGTTTCAACTTATTAATTGGTATTAACCCTAGATCATAGCTCCTGCGAAATGACTAAATACTTTCTACTCGAGCTCCATCATGTCCTATTACACTACAACCCGCCAAAAAACGAGAATTGAGAATTCTAGTAAAACAGAACAAAGTATGTCGAGCCAAGAGCCCATTCATTTCTAGATAATAGAAAATGGTGGATGGAAAAAACCCACAGCGGATCATGTCCTTCAAGTCACACGTTGCTTTCTACCACATCGTTTCAAACGAAGTTTTACCATAACATTTTTCTAGTTTTAAACCGATATGTAATTGATTCAATCATGGAATCATGAATAGTCATTGCTTTTGTCAATACCCAGTACTTTTTCCTTCGATATGAGCTAATTTATTAAATTTATGAAGAAGAAATCTCAATAAGAATTCAAATTAACTCTCTATTTTATTACACCCATGCAATATTTCTTTTTTTTCTATTCTAAATAACTAAATAAAAAAAGAAGACGAATAAAAAAATAAGTTTTTTTTGAATCCACGTTACATCGCCAAACAATTTGATAGAATAAATTCAACAATCTTACACTTCTTCGAGTATGAACAACTCATAAGAAACATTAAAAATATTTAACAGTCGGGGAGAGGCCCAAAAACATTTTCAAAAAAACGAAATAACACTGTCACTGAAATGAAAGTATGTGGATGTATGAAAGGAACCCTCGCAACTGTTATTACATAGATTTACAATTATTCATTAAAACCAAACACCAAATACCCCCCGAAGGGCAAGGTCAAAGAAAATACATTCCATATGAAATTCTATTAGTTTATTTGTTAATGAGGTTTGGACGGACACATTTGATATTTTCCAAAGGGTCCTTTTTTGATTTATGTTTGCAAGATGCTAGACTCTTTTGTCTAGACTCTTTTGTATAGCTAAAAAACCAAAAAAGGAACCAAAAAAGGACAGATTTAAGATGAATCCATTCGTTACTATTTTTTATTTTACCCTAATAAAAAACTTAGGGTCTTAAGAAACTTAATTCCATTGATTGAATTTAAACTCTTGTGATCGATGTTCCGATCTTACTTAGATCACAAACGGATTCAGTTATGTTTTCGTATTATTTGAACCGGATTCAATTTGTAAAAAAAAATAGATCTGATTTGATTGAGAGAAGAATTTGGAAAATTCAAAACAAAAGTAAAGAAAAGAATCAAAAGTTGTACTCTTAAATAGAAGAGTGCCCAAAACGCAAATTGGAATTCTAAGAGTTCGTACTGGGACGGAAGGATTCGAACCTCCGAATAGCGGGACCAAAACCCGTTGCCTTACCACTTGGCCACGCCCCATTTAAATTTCCCTTAGATACTAATAAACACTAATATTGGTTGTTTGTCAATTCCCGACAAAATTTCTCTGGAAAAAATTATATTTTTATTTTAGTGTTAAGATTTTGCCACAAGTCCATGTAGAATTAAACTCCATTTGTAGAATTAAACTCGATTTATTGATCATTACATATAATTCAATTAAGATATTCTATGAAAGTGAAAGTATGCTTTCTTCTATTCTCTTGTGAGAATTGAAGGATTTTTTTTTTGATTGGTTCGGTTCAAAGAAGTATTTTTATTGTCTATCTTGTTTCCTTTTTTTCATTTTTAACTTATATCAATAACATATTAATAACTCAATCAAAATACAATTATCTCCAAGAACAAAATTTTTGTTATGCTTAATATCTTTAGTTTGATTTCTATTTGTCTTAATTCTGCCCTTTATTCAAGTAGTTTTTTATTCGCCAAATTGCCTGAGGCCTACGCTTTTTTGAATCCAATTGTAGATGTTATGCCAATAATACCTGTTCTATTTTTTCTCTTAGCCTTTGTTTGGCAAGCTGCTGTAAGTTTTCGATAAGATCTTTAATACTGTCCTAGAAAAATTCATGCTTTATTCGAGCTCGATAAAAAAAATTTTAACAATTGATAAGATCAGAAGAGTCTTCCAATAGGAACGAACCCTCACCTCAATTCAAACAGTAAATTTCTTGAGTAAGCACGATAAATTGGATTCCCCCTTTCACGATTCTATTCTATTCTGACCTTTTTTCGCTGAAAGGCCCTATTAAAGTTAAAGTCCATCACAATATTGAATTCGAATTCTGTGAATTTCGAAAAAAACTCTTTTTTTTGTATAAATTCGCAAAACCGATTCGTTTCTTGGTGTCAAAATCAAAATAAGATATGTAGGATAAAAAAAGAGAATCTATTCTCCCTTCCCCCCAAAAATAAAATTTTGGAGATTATGTAATGTTTACTCTCAAACTCTTTGTTTACACCGTAGTTATATTCTTTGTTTCTCTGTTCATCTTCGGTTTTCTATCGAATGATCCGGGACGGAATCCTGGACGTGAAGACTAAAAAGTTTTCTTTGCTTTATTCTGATAAATGTTCTCTTAGGATTTTATTTTATCTATTCTAGATTTTTAACTAGTCGAATAAAAAAGAAGGGGGGTTCGTGAAATTCAAATTTAAAAGATACCAAGCCATCGACGGAAACGAAACGGAAAGAGAGGGATTCGAACCCTCGGTACGAATAGCTCGTACAACGGATTAGCAATCCGACGCTTTAATCCACTCAGCCATCTCTCCTAATTGAAAAAAAAAAGCCCCTCGTTACCTTATCTTTACCTTTACTTTAATTTACTTTAACTTTAATTTATACTTTATTGCTATTACTTTAACATAATATAGAGATTTTTTTTTGTATTTTGTATTGTATTATACAGATAGATACAACTTTTATCATTTTATCAGCAATTTCATTTTTGATTTTTTTATTTCCTTTATACTGGAAACAAAGGAAAAGGGGAACGGTGAAGTTTTGCACAATGCATTTTTTGTTTTGGCACGGTTTAAATTAAATTAATTTTGTTTTGGCAGACGATTTCTGTCAAAATTCCTTCAAGAACGGAATTTTTTATTTTATTTGATTTTTTTTAGTTTAGTTATTTTATTAAACTTTCTAAATTTTCAATTTCGTTTAGTTTAAAAATAAAAAACGAAAAAAGTCCTTTCTTTCCTAATTTCATTAAGATTCTAATCTCTCATTTGCATTTCATGGTTGTTTTTTTATTTCTGTCCTATTTTTTTTATTACGTTGGATTCCCTTGTTCGCCAAAAAGCCCGTTTATATGATATACAATAATCATATTGTTGCGGGTATAGTTTAGTGGTAAAAGTGCGATTCGTTCTATTAAGCCCCTTAATAGTTAAGGGGTCCCTCAGTTTAATATTCATATTCCGATTAAAAACTTTATTTCTTAAAAAGATTTCGTTTGAACCCTTTACCTCTAAATGAAAGATTCGAGGGACAAGATCCATTCTCGTGATTTGTATCCAAGGGTAAATTCTAAATTGAAAATTTGGATTATGAAATTACGAAACAAAAACTTTTTTATTTCGAATTGGATCAATCTTTCCAATTGAATAAGTAGAAGTAAGGGATCCATGGATAAAGATAGAAAAGTCGATTTCCAATCGTAACTAAATCTTCAATTTCTGTTTTGTATCGGGTATATTGAAGCAAAATAGCTATTAAACAGAAAAGATAACTTTGGTTTACTAGAGACATCGCCATATTCATATTCTACTTTTTTAGCTCGAGAGAAAGAAAAAACTTTTCCTAAGGATTCTTTCAAATAGAAATAGAGAACGAAGTAACTAGAAAGATTAGGATTGTTATAACGGTACTCTTCTAGAGGGATCGTCTAGAAAGCAAATTTTTTTGAATCCATTCAGACAAAAAAAGCTGACATAGATGATATGGGTCGAGTTTTTCTATTTCGTTCCCATCTTATATCTTGGGAAGTTTTCCATCTTCCATAAAGGAGCCGAATGAAACCAAAGTTTCATGTTCGGTTTTGAATTAGAGGCGTTAAAATGGTGAATTGACGTCGACTATAACCCCTAGCCTTCCAAGCTAACGATGCGGGTTCGATTCCCGCTATCCGCTCCATATGATAATTCTATCACTAATTAGATCAATTCAGTGATGCATTAATTCAATTTGAATTAATGCATCAC